ACATTTACAATAATAAAACAAACCAAGAAATAAAAAATAAAAAAAACAAAAAAGAAATTAACTTTATTTCGACTATAAAAAGTGAACTTTACAATATTAAGAATAGTAAGAGGAATTCACATCTTTTTTTTGACTTATCCTCTTTATCACAAGCATATGTATTTTACAAATTATCACAAACCCAAGTTATTAATTTGTATAAGTTAAGATCTATTTTTGAGTATCATGTAACTCCCGTTTTTCTTAAGACTGCAATAAAAAATTATTTTGTAACACAAGGAATATTTCATTCCGAATTAAGACATACAAAACTTTCAAGTTCTGAAACGAATCAATGGAAAAACTGGTTAAGAGGTCATTATCAATACAATTTATCTCAGATTAGATGGTTTGAATTAATACCACAAAAATGGCGAACTACAATAAATGAAGGTGGTATTACCCAAAATAAAGATTTAACAAAATGGAATTCGTATGAAAAAGATCGATTACTTTATCACAAAAAACAAAAGGATTTTAAAGTATATCCATTACCAAACCAAAAATATAATTTTCCAAAATACTATATATATAATCTTTTATCATATAAATCTATTAATTCTGAAATTAAGAAGTCCTCATATATTATTTATGGATCACCATCAGAATTAAATAACAACCAAAAATTTACTTTTAATTACAACAATTATAAACAAAATTTATTTGAAAGCCTGGAGGAAATTCCTATCAATCATTATCTAGAAAAGGTCGATATTATGTATATGCAAAAAAATACAGATAGAAAATATTTTGATTGGACAATTCTCAAATTTTTTCTAAGACAAAAAATAGATATTGAGGCCTGGACCAAAATGGATTATAGCAGTAATCTAAATACTAAGCTTGGAAGTAAGAATTACCAAAAAATTGAGAAAATCGATAAAAACGATATTTTTTATCTGATGATTCATCAAAATTTAGAAATAAATCCAATCAATGACAAGAAACTCTTTTTTGATTGGATGGAAATGAATGAAGAAATCCTAAACTCAATATCGACAAATCCGAAACTTACGTTCTTCCCAGAATTTGTGCCACTTTATAATGTATACAAAATAAAACCATGGATTATACCAAGCAAATTACTTCTTTTAAATTTAAATAAAAAGAAAAACATCAATGAAAAGAAAAAATTCCATTTTTTTAGACCATCGAATGAAAAAAGATATTCTGAATTAATGAATCGAAATCAAGAAGAAAAAGAACCCGCGGGCCGAAGAGGCCTTGGATCATATTCACAAAACCAAGATAAAATGAAAAAACAATATAAGATCCGAAAAAATATGAGACCAGAAATAATTTTCTTACGGAAACACTATTTGCTTTTTCAATGGATAATAGACGATGGTTTAATTCCGAATTTAACTGAAAGAATGATCAATAATATCAAGATATATTGTTACTTGCTTGGACTGATAAATCCAAGAGATACTACTATATCGTCTATTCAAAGGAAAGAAATAAATCTGGATATAATGGTGATTCGAAAAAAATTGACTCCTATAGAATTGAATAAAAAGGGGATATTTTTTATCGATCCCATTCGTTTGTCTGTAAAAAACGACGGATACTTTATTATATATCAAACCGTAAGTATATCGTTGGTTCATAAAAGTAAGTACCAAACTCCTAAAAGATATCGAGAACAAAGATATATCAATAAAAATAAATTGGATGAATCCATCCCAAGATATCAAATAATAATTCGAAAGAGAGACAAAAAACATTATGATTTTATCGTTCCTGAAAAGATTTTATCATCTAGACGTCGTAGAGAATTGAGAATTCTAATTTCTTTCAACTCAAAGAATATAAATAGTGTGGATAAAAATCGAGTATTTGGTAACAAAAAGAACATAAAAAACAGGAATCCTTTTTTGGATCAAAAAAAGCATCTTGATAGAGATAAAAATGAATTAATTAAATTAAAGTTATTTCTTTGGCCTAATTATCGATTAGAAGACTTAGCTTGTATGAATAGATATTGGTTTAATACCAATAATGGAAGCCGTTTTAGTTTGTTAAGAATATATCCACAATTAAAAATTGGTTGATGGTACATTTTTCCTATATATTCTGTACCATATAGAAAAGCAAACAGATGCACATATGCCCTGTCTTACGTCCCAGTCTAATATTAGATCTTTTTTTATTTAATACTAAGTCAATGACGTATCAATTTGTTTGGATAAAATCTATAAAATAAACGAATACATGGAATATTCCGAATTTTCGGTCTAAATTATTTGACGTTGTAAGTGTAAAAACGTACCATCTACTTTTTTATCCCTGTCCAACTAAAATTAAAATTATTGTGTATACTAATTACTACATTAAAATGACTAATATTATTATTACTGATCAAATAAAATATTTTATATGTAAATTAAAGGGTAGAAGGAGCTTTTTTATGATAAAAAATCCATTCAGTGCAATTATTTTGAAAGAGGAAAACGAAGACAACAAGGGGTCTGTTGAATTTCAAGTAGTGAGTTTCACCAATAGGATACGGAGACTTACTTCACATTTGGAATTGCACAAAAAAGACTATTTATCTCAGAGAGGTCTACGTAAAATTCTAGGAAAACGTCAACGGCTGCTCGCCTATTTGTCAAAAAAAAATAGAGTACGTTATAAAGAATTAATCGGACAGTTGGAGATTCGAGAAACAAAAAATCATTAATTTGAATAGTCGTTTTGAATTTTCGCTTAAATTTTGATGAACCTCTTTTCGCTTTCAGCAATTCATGGAAGAATGAATCGGGAAAAACTTATGACTGCACCAGCTACACGAAATGACCTTATGATAGTAAATATGGGCCCTCAGCACCCATCAATGCACGGTGTTCTTCGACTCATTGTTACTCTAGATGGTGAAGATGTTATTGACTGTGAACCGATATTGGGTTATTTACATAGAGGAATGGAAAAAATTGCGGAAAACCGAACAATTATACAATATTTACCGTATGTAACACGTTGGGATTATTTAGCTACTATGTTCACTGAAGCAATAACTGTAAATGCACCAGAGCAGTTAGGCAATATTCAAGTGCCTAAAAGGGCCAGCTATATCAGAGTCATTATGTTAGAGTTAAGTCGTATAGCTTCGCATTTGTTATGGCTTGGCCCTTTTATGGCAGATATTGGCGCACAGACCCCCTTCTTCTATATTTTTAGAGAAAGAGAATTGATATATGACCTATTCGAAGCTGCTACCGGTATGCGAATGATGCATAATTATTTTCGTATTGGAGGAGTCGCTGCTGATTTACCTTATGGCTGGGTAGATAAATGCTTGGATTTTTGTGATTATTTTTTAACAAGAGTTACTGAATATCAAAGGCTTATTACACGGAATCCTATTTTTTTAGAGCGAGTTGAGGGAGTAGGCATTATTGGCGGAGAGGAGGCAATTAATTGGGGTTTATCGGGACCAATGCTACGAGCTTCCGGAATACAATGGGATCTTCGAAAGGTTGATCATTATGAGTCTTACGATGAATTTGATTGGGGAGTTCAATGGCAAAAGGAAGGGGATTCATTAGCTCGTTATTTAGTACGAATCGGTGAAATGACAGAATCAATAAAAATTATTCAACAGGCTTTAGAAGGAATTCCGGGGGGGCCCTATGAGAATTTAGAAATCCGGCGCTTTGATAAAGTATGGGATCCCGAATGGAATGATTTTGACTATCGATTTATCAGTAAAAAACCTTCTCCTACTTTTGAATTGTCAAAACAAGAACTTTATGTGAGAGTCGAAGCCCCAAAAGGAGAATTAGGAATTTTTCTGATAGGAGATAAGGGTGTTTTTCCTTGGAGATGGAAAATCCGACCACCGGGTTTTATCAATTTGCAAATCCTTCCTCAATTAGTTAAAAGAATGAAATTGGCTGATATTATGACAATACTAGGTAGCATAGATATCATTATGGGAGAAATTGATCGTTAAAATGATAATAGATACAACAGAAGTACAAGCTATCAATTCTTTTTTTAGATTGGAATCCTTAAAAGAGGTATATGAGATCATATGGATGCTTGTCCCTATTTTTACTCCTGTATTAGGAATCACAATAGGTGTACTAGTAATTGTTTGGTTAGAAAGAGAAATATCTGCGGGGATACAACAACGTATTGGCCCTGAATACGCCGGGCCTTTGGGAATTCTTCAAGCTTTAGCAGATGGTACAAAATTACTTTTCAAAGAGAATCTTCTTCCATCAAGAGGAGATACTCGTTTATTCAGTATCGGACCATCCATAGCAGTCACATCAATTCTACTAAGTTCTTTAGTAATTCCTTTTGGATATCGCCTTGTTCTAGCCGATTTAAGTATTGGTGTTTTTTTATGGATTGCCATTTCAAGTATTGCTCCCGTGGGCCTTCTTATGTCAGGTTATGGATCAAATAATAAATATTCCTTTTTAGGTGGTTTACGGGCTGCTGCTCAATCAATTAGTTATGAAATACCATTAACTCTATGTGTGTTATCAATATCTCTACGTGTGATTCGTTAAGACATAAAATTTCCTCTATGTCTTTTCTTTCTAGGAAGGAAATTTCATGAGTTGAATATACCTTTTTATTTTTTATTCATCATTCGGGTTGATGAACTAAACCAGATAGTTATATGAGTGAAAAAAACAGTTTCTTACTTTGCAGTAAAAAGATTCAGTCTCATTTCCTATGTACAAGTGTTAAGTGAAAGTAAACATAAGCATTATATACTATATTATTTACCCCAAGATTGAGTGATTAATCATCATGACTTGAAGCGGGTTAAAAAGGAGCAACTATCTAGGGATTTTACTAGCTATTAACAGACATGTATTACCCTAATGAGCGGGGGGTCCTTTTGACCAAAAAGGGTGGATAGTTAGTAACACCAAGGTACACAAAGGATTCGTAATAGAGATTATGTAAGTTATTCAACAGGATTTTTCTGTTCATACTGC